TTTACAATACAGACGTGGTGATCAGTTGGACCTTTGATTAATTAATACCTTGCTTTTCTGACCTCCTTCGGATTCAAGAAAGGGGGAGGTCAAATTCAGATTGCTGTTCCATTTTTTACGTAAAAATTTCGACCTAAAAAAACAAGAACGGAATCACGCTCTGTAGGACTTGAACCTACGACATTGGGTTTTGGAGACCCACGTTCTACCGAGCTGAACTAAGAGCGCTTTCTTACCACGAAATTACAAAAAAAAGACTGTAAGGAAAAAAAGTCTTTATTTTTTTTAACTACAATACATGTTGAAGGGCTATAGGATAATATATAATATGATATAAAATAGAAATTAAAGAGTAGGTATGTCATGTCCAATTTTTATTGATTTCAATGGACCCTCGTTATGGCTCTGGGGCGAAGTGATAGGTAGGGATGACAGGATTTGAACCCGTGACATTTTGTACCCAAAACAAACGCGCTACCAAGCTGCGCTACATCCCTTTCATTTCAATTCAATTGGATTACAATGTCATTGTAGAGAATTCCTGCCTTCTTTTCTATATACTTATTTTATTTTCTTCATTGATATACATATTATCTTGCTATTTCGATCTTTCTATTTCGTCTTTTTTTTTTGATCTCATATCATTTTTTTATCATATAATAATAAACTTTTTTTTTTATTTTATTATATGATATTCTATGGTATATGAAAAAATAAAATAGGAAAAAAGATATATATTTTGTTCTTTTAAGAAAAGGACAATCTTATCTATCAAAGCGTTGTACATTTCAATTTGAATTCCGGATTCTGTGTACAAACCAAACGCAAGTGGCTTTTTTTTATATATACATCTGATCTTTTTTTATTTAACTATATATCCGATCTGATCATATATGTATTACCATTAGGTATTACAATAAATATTATTTATTACAATTATATTACAATTATTACAATAAGGAGGATTTAAAATGCGAGATCTAAAAACATATCTATCTGTAGCCCCGGTAATAAGTACTCTATGGTTCGGGGCTTTAGCCGGTCTATTGATAGAGATCAATCGCTTTTTCCCGGATGCGTTGACATTCCCGTTTTTTTCATTCTAGTTATTTTATTAACATAACAATAACGGGGGGTGTGAAGAAGATTAGAGATACAATTAAATATCTGTGACTGCTACCTCCTCTTCTTTATTTTTATAAAAATTATTCTATATTTTTTTTTTATTTATAAAAAAAAAATATAGAATAAAAGAAAGTTTATTCAACCGCAGCAAAATTCAGAGCGCGGGCCCCGTCTTCAAGTAAATTAACGTCAATTAAGAAAACGGAAATAAAAATGTAGCTAGGGCGAGAGTATCATATACGATGTTTAAATGAAATACTGTACTAAACTTCTAATTGAAATATATTTTCAAAGCATTGTATTACTTATTATTTTATTTTATTACTTTTTTTTTATTAGGATATTGGGTTGCAATGAAATTTTTTATAATTTGATTTCTGGATTTGATTTCGAGCTAGCAACTTCGATTTTTTTTTTATTCCGCTCTTCTTCTCTTCAGATCGGAAAATCGAAGCGTTGAGTAAATAAAAAACCAAGGTGAGGGAGGGGCTCATGGCCAAGGGTAAAGATGTCCGAGTAAGAATTCTTTTGGAATGTACCGGTTGTGTTCGAAACAATGTTAATAAGAAACCAAGAGGCATTTCCAGATATAGTACTCAAAAGAATCGACACAATACGCCTAATCGATTGGAATTGAGAAAATTCTGTCCCTATTGTTCCAAGCATACAATTCATGGGGAGATAAAGAAATAGACGGAAACGCTAGGGCTTTACAGGGAAGATGAAAAATGATATATTAACAAAAAATATCCTATTAGGATATAATATGGGAAGATAAAATCTATTTATAAAATTGTATATACAATTTTAATAAATTGAATATTGTAAATAATTTCAATATTGTAAATTCTATATTGAAATAGAAACAAGAAAGAAGGAAAATCCTATTTATTTTACTTGATCGGATCAAAAATGATAATGATTTAGAATTATAAGAAATAGGATTTTCAAAATAAGGACTAAACAAACCATGGATAAATCCAAGCGACTTTTTTTTAAGTCCAAGCGACCCCTTCGTAGGCGTTTGCCCCCGATCCAATCGGGGGATCGAATTGATTATAGAAATATAAGTTTAATTACTCGATTTATTAGTGAACAAGGAAAAATATTATCTAGGCGGGTAAATAGATTAACTTTAAAACAACAACGATTAATTACTATTGCTATAAAGCAAGCCCGTATTTTATCTTTGTTACCTTTTCTTAATAATGAAAAACATTTTGAAAAAAACGAATTGGTCGCTCGCACTTCTGGTCTTAGAACTAGAAAAAAATAGGGTTACTCTTCAATTGAATCAAAATCAAAATTCGAATCCGAGCTCAAATTAAATTGATATTTTGTTCGAAAAATCTGAAAATCTAGATTTGATTGTCGTCGTCTTGTAATTTGATTGTCGTCGTCTTGTAAGAAAAAAACGAATTGGAAAAAAAAATCGTTTTTTTTATCTAAATTCAAGTTTTTACTCAGTTTGGCTACCTGATCATATTCTCTGATTTTATCATATTAATTTCTATTCTACCTTCTCGGAATTCATTCTCCCGGAAATAACGTGTATGTAAAACATCCCGATGTACTCCTTCCACTTTCCTTATTTTCTAATGTCAGCCGAAATCATATAAAGACAATTCCTATTTAATATAGCTAGTTGCGCAAGTATTTTACGATTAAGAAGCAACTGTCTCTTGGACAGATTGTTTATGAATCTACTATAACTATAGGATACCGTGTTTTCGCGAATTACTGCATTTATCCGAGTGACCCATAAACGACGAAAATTTCTTTTGTGCTTATCTCTATCCCGATGGGCCGAAACCAAAGCTCTTATTTTTTGTTGAATAATAGTTCGAGTAAGTCTTGAATGCGCCCCTCGAAAACTTGATGTGAATAAACGAATTTTTGTTCTACGCCTCCGCGCTATATATCCTCGTCTAATTCTGGTCATTGAATAAACGAAACTTTGATGAATAACTAATAAATTTCTTTTCTTTCAGTTATTCGTTTTCCCCCTTCTATATTAACAAAACGGATTCTGCCAATGTATAAAATAATAATTCCAACGGCTTTTGCTACTATAACCTTCCCAACCACGATTTGTTCTTTTTTTTTTCTAGGTATTTCGCCTAGAAAAAGAGAAAGAAAAAAAAATTGTATTGATATTGGGTATCAAACAAAAACCGAATAAAAAAGTAATAACTAGAAATAGCTAAAAAATTAGTGGGTTCCATCGTTTCTATGGTTATTTCTTAAACGGTGAGGTCTGCTCTATACACCGGAGCCCCTTTCCTCATTTAATCATTTAATCAATGCTATTGCTAACTTGTACAGTTCATACTTTTTAGCTCTACTCATGAATTCTCCAGTAATAGTTCTTTCACAACGAGATCTATCTATACAGTAACGGTATTTAATTATGAAAATTAGCGGATTGGCTGACCCTGTTAGTCCGTTCTTGCAAGAGAAGAGTAGGGGCATAACTTTTGGCCTTTTTTTATTTTAATTTAAATTTAAATAAGATTTCCCCTGCTTAACGACTAATCATTTGCTACCAATGGGAATTCTTTCTCATTTTAAATTGAAAATTGAGGTGATTAATGCACCAATGGAAACCATAAATTTGATACACAAGAGAGGGGTATGATAAATGTTTTTTTTTTAGATAGCGAAGGGCTTTCTTCTATTCTATCCTATTCATCCGTACTGCTCACGGATAGCGGAAAAAGGGTTTCCTTTATTTTATCTTATCCGAACCCATGATCTGAACGAGTCGCACATACACCCGAGTACATGTTCCTCGGCGCTGAGGGCATCCCCCAAGTGCGGGGGATTTGGTGACATTTCTGATTGGCTGTCTTGTGTTTCTAATAAGTTGTTTAATAGTTGGCATGTTGAATCGTATGCATAATGGGCTGGTTTAGATCGATCCTAACCGGACGATTATGAGTTATTTATTTTCTATATTAATTTTCTATATTAATAGTTTATATTAATTTTCTATATTAATAGTTAAAAAAAGGAAAGAATAAAAATAATAAATAAAATCGCAAACTGCGATTGCATAAAATTCCTGCTATTTTTTAGGCAACTGCTACAAGATCAACAATTCCATAAGCTTGGGCTTCTGTGGCTGACATAAAAACATCTCGTTCCATGTCTTCGGATACAACCCATAAGGGTTTACCCGTTCTTTGTGCATAAACCCTTGTCAGGATTTCGCGAAGTTTCAGTAGTTCTTCCGCTTCCAGGACAAATTCTCTTGCTTGTGCTTCATAAAAACCAGCAATAGGTTGATGAATCATTACCCTGAGGATATAAGATAATCGATGGTTACTCTATCTCGGCTGATACGGTGACGAGAAAGAGAAGAGATAACGAATAATAAGAAAAAAAAAAGATAAAATTGAACAACCGTACAGGCATTGTTTGCGCATTGCATACGGCTCCACAATAGAATTGACTTTTACCTTTCATTGAATAAAAACAGAGAATATTTCATTTCTCATGCCTAGATCGGTAAATAATACAATAACCGCCCTTCTTTTTTTTAGGAGTTAAAAAAATACTATGGTGGTTCCGTTGCTTTATTTCATGGGCGATTTAGCAATCCCAAAGTTTCTTTTTTCAAATGCAAATAAAAAAATAATATAATTTTTTTTTTCGTACTCTTTCATAACATAAATGTGTTAAGAGTCCCCGGGCGTGAAAACAAAAAAGTTTGTGACGCTAAAATAGATCCCGATAGATAAGATAAAATCGTAAATATCCCTATATCTCATACTAATCTTTCGATACATAATCTACCGTTTTAAAAAACAAGAAAAAAAAATTTCTTATATCGAATTCGAAATGCCATGCTATTATTACTTAATATTCATAGTTCAGACGGCGAAGGCATAGTTTTCTTTCAAATAAAAACCCATTGGCGCCGAGCGTGAGGGAATGCTAGACGTTTGGTAATTTGTCCTCCGACCAGGATAAAAGATCCCATTGAAGCGGCTAATCCCATGCATACTGTCTGTACATCCGGTCGCACGAATTGCATAGTATCATAAATAGCTATTCCGGGTATTACCCATCCGCCGGGAGAGTTTATAAATAAATACAAATCTTTGGTCTCACTCTCTATACTGAGATATACCATAAGACCGATAAGTTGATTCGAAATCTCGCTATCAACATCTTGACCTAAAAACAGTAATCTTTCTCGATAAAGTCGATTGATTAGGATAAAAAACTACCCCCTATAAACCGTACATGCACCTTTTGATGCATACGGTTCACCAAATAAATCGCGAAAAAAAAAAGAATCAATGTGTAGATTCCAGCCCCCCCTTTTTGCTAGTGAGTTCTGTCTAACTTCTATTCTAACGGAGGGCTTTTCTTCCATTTTTCAAGAAAGATGAGTTTTGATGTGTTTACATCTAAAAAAGAATTCATTAAACTTATCAAACTAACTTCATCATTGATGTATTTTTCATCGTGATCCAATTCAAATCGTGATGCCATTTTCTTGTTCCCGAAGGGTCTTATTCAATTCTTTTAGGTTTGCGCTCTACTCCGAGTAAAGATCCGCCCGATTTTGATTTGCACATATAGGGCAAGGCAAATGCCCCCATACCGCACCCTTTTGCTACACTTTTTTTTCATTTCATGCTTTACGCCGAATATTTAATGTATTCATCATATTATTCCATTGATTATGATTATCAATTTGATATTACTTCTACTTATCTACTTAATAACTTATTAACTTATCTACTTATAAATTCTAAATTAAATAGAATAGGATACAAGTAGTAATGCTCGATATATTACTTTACTGATTGGTTTTTTCTAAACGAAGCCTGGATACTTCATTTTATTGGTCCAAACAAGCAAGCCAACCATAAATTATTCTAAATTGGATAATATTAATCTGTATACCCCAAAAAGGAAAGCAATTGCACTTAATTTTATTTCACGCTCCCAATTTTTGATGATTTAGATTTAATCAATCTTTCTTGGGCGAAACAGAGTATATCCCGATCGGGGGGGAGAACGGGAAAATCCCATATGACCCAATATATCTGACAAGTCGCACTATATGTCAATCCAAATTGAATCGTCCTCTCCAGGATTTCGAAAAGGAACTTTTGGAACACCAATAGGCATTTAATGAAAAAAAAATGAAATACTCTAATTCATCACTTTGATGTGAAAGCGTAACAATGAATTTTTTTTTTCATAAAGTGTTAATAAGATTGGGCTTTATCCTATTTTATGTTTAGATTCGATAAGTTCATAAAAAAACTAAAAGTTCATAAAAAAACTAAATCTTAAATAAAGTAAAGGGAGACAAACTTAAAAAGTCAAATTCTTACAAATATGATTAGGCCCTTTGAATGATGAACAAATATGTATGCATTCGCTCCTAGATAAAGATAGATGGCCAACCCTGCCATTGCGTATTGTTACTTATCGGGTATAGAATAGATCTGCTTCCCTTGTTTCTTACAAACCGAATTCTTACATTATTACTAAAATATTACTAAAATAAAAATAGTAATCCTTTCCCCGAGATAATCCACTGAAAAGTGGAAATATATAACATAGTTTTTTCAGTGCAATAAAGTTACATAGTGTCTATTTTTCGTTGATAAAGGGGTATTTCCATGGGTTTGCCTTGGTATCGTGTTCATACTGTTGTATTGAATGATCCCGGTCGTTTGCTGTCTGTCCATATAATGCATACAGCTTTGGTTGCTGGTTGGGCCGGCTCGATGGCTCTATATGAATTAGCAGTTTTTGATCCCTCCGATCCTGTTCTCGACCCAATGTGGAGACAAGGCATGTTCGTTATACCTTTCATGACTCGTTTAGGGATAACCAATTCATGGGGCGGTTGGAGTATCACTGGAGGAACCGTAACGAATCCGGGTATTTGGAGTTATGAAGGTGTGGCTGGAGCTCATATTGTGTTTTCTGGTTTGTGCTTCTTGGCAGCTATCTGGCATTGGGTGTATTGGGATCTAGAAATATTTTGTGATGAACGTACGGGAAAACCTTCTTTGGACTTGCCCAAGATCTTTGGAATTCATTTATTTCTCTCGGGGGTGGCTTGTTTTGGGTTTGGCGCTTTTCATGTGACCGGATTGTACGGTCCTGGAATATGGGTGTCCGACCCTTATGGACTTACCGGAAGGGTACAATCTGTAAGTCCGGCATGGGGTGTGGAAGGTTTTGATCCTTTTGTTCCGGGCGGAATAGCCTCTCATCATATTGCAGCAGGGACATTAGGCATATTAGCGGGCCTATTCCATCTTAGTGTCCGCCCGCCCCAACGTCTATACAAAGGATTACGTATGGGAAATATTGAAACCGTCCTTTCCAGTAGTATCG